ATGAACAAATATCTTACACGTTGGCTATTTTCTACTAATCATAAGGATATAGGTACTTTATATTTACTATTTGGTGCTTTTTCTGGAATGGCAGGGACAGCTTCGAGTATGTTAATACGACTAGAACTGTCGGCTCCAGGTAGTATGTTAGGAGATGATCATCTATATAATGTGATTGTAACAGCACATGCTTTATTAATGATTTTCTTCCTGGTAATGCCAGTGATGATTGGAGGATTCGGAAATTGGTTTGTCCCAATTATGATTGGTGCACCTGATATGGCTTTTCCTAGATTAAATAATATCAGTTTCTGGTTATTACCACCTTCTCTAATACTATTGGTTGGTTCTATGTTTGTGGAACAAGGGGCAGGTACAGGTTGGACCATTTATCCCCCGCTATCAAGCATTCAAGCCCATTCAGGAGGAGCAGTGGATATGGCTATATTTAGTCTACATTTAGCTGGTATATCTTCCATTTTAAGTTCTATCAACTTTATAACTACTATAATTAATATGAGGGTTCCTGGTATGAGCATGCATAGATTACCTCTATTCGTATGGTCTGTATTAATTACAACAATATTGTTATTATTGTCTTTACCAGTATTAGCTGGTGCAATTACAATGTTATTGACAGATAGAAATTTTAATACAACATTCTTTGACCCTGCGGGAGGAGGAGATCCTATTTTATTCCAGCATTTATTCTGGTTTTTTGGACATCCTGAAGTCTATATATTAATTCTACCAGGATTTGGTATGGTATCTCAAATTATACCTACATTTTCTGCTAAACAACATATTTTTGGTTATTTAGGTATGGTCTATGCTATGATTTCTATCGCAGTATTAGGGTTTATTGTTTGGGCTCACCATATGTTCACCGTTGGTATGGATGTCGATACCCGTGCCTACTTTACGGCTGCTACTATGATTATTGCTGTTCCTACTGGAATTAAGATATTTAGTTGGTTAGCTACTATATATGGAGGAAGCTTACGACTTGATACACCTATGTTATGGGCTATTGGATTTGTGTTCCTATTTACCATTGGCGGTTTAACTGGGGTTATATTAGCTAATAGTTCATTAGATATAGCATTACACGATACTTATTATGTAGTAGCTCACTTCCATTACGTGCTATCTATGGGGGCTATATTTGCTATATTTGGGGGATACTACTATTGGTTTGGTAAAATTACAGGTTATAGTTATAATGAATTATACGGTAAGATCCATTTCTGGATTATGTTTATCGGAGTTAACTTAACTTTCTTCCCCCAACATTTCTTAGGTTTAGCCGGATTACCTAGAAGATACTCGGATTTCCCTGATGCTTATCAAGATTGGAACTTAGTTAGTTCTTGCGGAGCTGTAATGGCCCTAATAGGAATTATATGGTTCATATTCTTGTCTTATGAGGCATTAGCAGCCGAAAGACCATTTAAGGGTTGGTCAACTTCGCCTGGCTCATTAGAGTGGTCTTTATCTTCTCCGCCTGCTTTTCATACTTATAATGAATTACCATTTGTCTATCAGCGTAAATTAAGTCATGGGGATGATTTAAATATTATTTCCACACTACTCCTTTGACCTTGGGGAGTCTATAAGGCAATGTGTTCTTCTAATACATGCAAGGCCCTGAATAAGGGCCTCACTGGTGAGGATAAAACGGAGATAATCTCGGTTGACGTATTAGAATAGGTGGGATAGTGGCCCACCTGGTCGAAGATGCGTAGTATAGCCACACTTTCACTGAAACAAGGGGAAGACATTTTGGCAGCAGTAGAGAATTTTGTGCAATGGGTAAACGCTTGACACAGAGTTTCACACTGAGGTCTGTCTAACTAAGTGCCAGCAGACGCGGTTAAACTTAGAGGCCCAGTTTTTATTTCGCATTAGGCGTTAAAGTATGTAGTGAAGCATGAGAATAAAGTAAGGCAAACCTCTTGGTAGCGGTAAAATGTTTGAAGCAAGAGTGGAAGTCCGAAGGTGGAGACTCCTTACTCCGTTCATGATAAATCTTTATGAAATACGAAAGCTTGGATAACAAACAGGATTAGATACCCTGGTAGTCCTCGCCCTAAACTTATACAATAGCTTTATTAGCAAATAACCTTATTGTATGCCTGAATACTATGATCGCAAGATTGAAACTCAAAAGGCTTGGCTGTTCACTGTTTGAATCAGAGGAGCGTGTAATTTAATACGATGATCCGCGTGTCACCTTACCTTTCCTTGAAAGCGGCCTACCTTTTGTAGGTAGTAGCCGCTCAGGCATTGCATGGCCGTCGTCAGGATAACAGTAAATGTTATTCTTAACCCTATTATGGATTAAGTCAGGTGTTATGGTCTTTATGGAAAGGGATATTATGCGCTACATTCTCCTATACAATATACACAATAAATTAGGAGGCGGAGATTTTCTGAAACGGGAATCTTAAGTAGGATTTGATAGTAATCGGGAAGTAGAGCGTTCCGGTGAATTCTAACCCAGTGTTAGCACAAATCGCCCGTCGTCCCCTTCAAGTTAAGGATACGAGACGCCCCGCAGCGGGGTTATCCCTCCTTTTCGAGAATGGGTAAGTCGTAACATAGTAAGGGTAAGGGAACTTGTTCTTGGGCCAAATTATGCGCGTTCAATACGTACTTGGCCGCTCTCCGTAACTAGGATGATGAGTACTATTATTTCAATTATCTTTAAAACGCTTGCAATAATAATACCTCTATTAGTAGCTATAGCTTATTTAACTTTAGCAGAAAGAAAGGTATTAGGATATATGCAAGCACGAAAAGGACCTAATGTAGTTGGTGTTTATGGACTGTTACAGCCTTTAGCTGATGGATTAAAGTTATTCACTAAAGAGATGGCTATTCCCAATCATGCTAATCTGTCGGTTTATATTGTAGCCCCGATTCTATCGCTTACTTTAGCTTTTTTGGCTTGGGGGGTTATTCCTTTTAGCCCCGGTATTGTATTAGCTGATATTAATGTTGGTATCTTGTACATTTTTGCTATCAGTTCTATGGGGGTATATGCTATTTTAATGTCCGGTTGGGGAAGTAATTCTAAATATGCATTCTTAGGAGCTATCAGAGCAGCAGCTCAAATGATTAGCTATGAAGTGTGTATAGGGCTTATTCTAATATCAGTAATATTATGTGCAGGTTCTCTTAATATCACTCAAATTGTTTTAGCTCAAGCCGAGATTTGGTATATAATACCTTTATTTCCAGCTGCTTTAATGTTTTTTGCTTCGGCATTAGCTGAAACTAATAGGGCTCCCTTTGATCTTACCGAGGGAGAATCAGAGTTAGTATCTGGATATAATGTAGAATATTCTAGTATGTCGTTTGCTCTATTCTTTTTAGCTGAATACGGCCATATTATTCTAATGAGCTGTTTGATAAGTTTATTGTTTTTAGGTGGTTGGGCACCTTTTACAGGAATTCTAGGAATGGGTTGCTTAGCCCTTAAAACTACCTTAGTAGTATTCGCATTTGTGTGGGTGCGAGCTTCTTTCCCTAGAATGAGATATGACCAACTTATGTATCTATTATGGAAGTCTTACTTACCTTTCAGTCTTGGTTTAATCGTTTTAGTTTCTGGCCTGTTGATAGGTTTAGATGCAGTGCCGTGCTAGCATTTAGGGAGATAGCTTCCTGAGCGCATGCATATGGAATCACCAAACAAAATGTTACGAATAAGAACTCAACATCCAATTATTTCTATTGTGAATGGGGTATTGGTTGATTTACCAGCTCCTTCTAATATTAGTTATTATTGGAATTTTGGTTCTTTGTTAGGACTTTGCTTAGGTATTCAATTGGTTACCGGAATATTTTTAGCTATGCATTATTGTCCTGACGTTAATTTAGCTTTTGATTCAATTTCTCATATTTTAAGAGACGTTAATTATGGTTTTATGTTAAAGTACATTCATGCTAATGGAGCTTCATTATTCTTTCTTTGTGTATATATTCACATGGGTAGAGGACTCTATTATGGAAGCTATATGAAAATGGACGTTTGGAATATAGGGGTTATAATTTACTTAGTGATGATGCTAACAGCCTTCTTAGGGTATGTATTACCTTGGGGACAAATGTCTTTCTGGGGAGCTACAGTTATTACTAACTTTTGTTCTGCTATACCCTATATAGGAACAGATATTGTTCAGTGGATTTGGGGGGGATTTAGTGTATCTAATGCGACTCTAAATCGTTTTTATTCTTTACATTATCTTTTCCCCTTCCTTATAGCTGGGTTAGGCGTATTACATATTATTAGTTTACATACAGCTGGGTCAAATAATCCTTTAGGGATTGATTCTAATATAGACAAAGTTACCTTCCATGTTTATTATACTTATAAGGACTTGTTTGGTATAATGGTACTTAGTACTATTTTAGTTATACTTTGTTATTTTATGCCTAATGTATTAGGTGATCCTGAAAATTTCATTCAAGCTAATCCTTTAGTAACTCCTGTTCATATACAGCCAGAATGGTACTTTTTATTCGCATATGCTATTCTACGTTCTATACCCAATAAACTCGGAGGGGTCTTAGCTATGGTATTTAGTATCTTGGTGTTATTTTTATTGCCTTTTATTCATACTAGTAAATTAAGAGCTTTAACATTTAGGCCTTTAGGAAAAATAGCATTTTGGTTTTTAGTAGCTGATTTTATTTTATTAACTTGGTTGGGAGCTAATCCAGTAGAAGAACCTTATGTTATGGTTGGTCAATTTGCTTCTTTATTTTATTTTTTCTATTTCTTAGTATTAATTCCCCTGTTAGGTTGGGTAGAAACCAAATTACTCCGTATGAAATAACGCGGGAGGTAGTATAGGTCATTATTGACTGAAATGTAATATGAATAGTCTATTTATGATATTCTCCTTAGGAATAGTTGGAGCTAGTCTAATGGTTATATCTACGCCAAATCCTGTTTATTCAGTATTTTGGTTAGTTATTGCCTTTGTTAATGCTGCTGTTATGTTTATATCATTGGGGCTAGATTATATAGGTTTAATATTTATAATTGTCTATGTAGGGGCTATTGCTATTTTATTTCTGTTCGTAATTATGTTAATTCAACAGCCTAATAAAGTAGATTCTCAAGATCATTCGCATTTTTTACCTGTAGGATTATCTGTTATATTCTTATTTTATAGTTTATTAACTAATAGCCCTAAATATATCAGCAATCCTGTTATAGGATCTAGGACTAACATTGGGGCAATTGGAAGTCATCTTTATACAACTTATTATGAATTAGTATTAATTGCTAGTTTGGTGCTACTAGTCGCTATGATAGGGGCTATATTATTAGCTAAGCAGCCAAGTTCACCTTTTTTATATAATTCCCATGGTGAATCATTACGTAGTAAGCAAGATCTTTTTCTACAAATTAGCAGAGAGCACCTTTAGGTGCCTTCTGGCTAAGAGCTAACGCATGTCTCCGTTTAGGAATGTGGAGAGGAATATGGAGTTTAAAGGAATACTAATACTACTTATCGTTAGTGGGACATTATCAATTGTAATTTTAGGGGCATCTTATCTATTAGGATATAAACAACCTGATATGGAAAAAGTGTCAGTCTATGAATGTGGGTTTGATCCTTTTGATAACCCGGGGAATCCCTTCTCCGTTAGATTTTTCTTAATTGGTATCTTGTTTTTAATATTTGATCTTGAAATATCTTTCTTATTTCCTTGGGCTGTTACATATATGGGCTTACCTTTATTTGGATATTGGGTTGTTATGTTATTTTTATTTATCCTGACTTTAGGGTTAATTTACGAGTGGATAGAAGGAGGTTTAGAATGGGAAAACTAGCCTCTAATTGGTATAGCGCATGTCTTATTTAATATTATCAATTGTCATCTTATTAATCGGAATTTTAGGTATTATTCTTAATAGAAGCAATTTAATTATTATGCTAATGTGTGTAGAGTTAGTTTTACTAGCTTCTACTATTTTGCTTCTATTTGAGTCTCGTGTGCTCTATACGCTTTTTGGTCAAATTTTTGCGATTGTGATTCTAACTGTCGCAGCTGCTGAGTCTGCTATCGGTTTAGCCATTATGGTTAATTATTACCGTTTACGTGGAACAATTGCTGTTCGAGCCTTAAATTTATTAAGAGGTTAACTCCTAATTAAAAATGAACCAAATACCTATGCAATATTTTAACTTAGCAGAGGAGAATTATTCTAAGTATGGATTATCAGTAATCCAGCTTATCCAAATCGGTAAGTTCTATGAACTTTGGCATGAGCCTGATACTTCTAGTAGGCAACAAGCATACTTTCAAGCCGAATTATTAGCTGAATTATCCACGCGAAGTAGATCTTTAGAAGTAATACCTCCCATTGAACAAGTTGCTTCGTTACTTGATATGAGAATAATATCTCCCGGTAAGAGGTCTCTGCTTCAAATGGGGTTTCCAGTTTATTCTCTTACTACTCATTTAAACACTTTGTTGGATAAAGGTTGGACTGTTATAGTTATTGATGAATTAGTTACTGGTAAATCAGGTCCTAAACAACGCGCAGTATCTCAAGTTTATTCTCCTAGTTGTAATTTAGAGGACTGTTCGGAGTTATCTTATGTATTATCAATTTATTTTTCTCAAGACGATTTATTAGGTATTACTTTATTTTCAGCCATGAATGGGCATAGTATAATGTTTCCTGTCTCTTGGGCGGATAAAGATAAAATAGCTCGATTATTAATTAGTTATCGTATTAGAGAAATAGTTATTTGGGTAAACTCAGGGGTTGGCTCGGAAATTTTAAATAAAATATATAATTTATTAATTGATTGGAATTTATTTCCCTCTGAGCCCAATGCTAAAATTGAAGTTATGGGGGAAGCACTAATTAATTTACCGTGTTATTTATCTTATAGATACGAAAATGATAACAAAGAGTGGCTTTTGCTTCATATTTACATGGGCATTAATGCAGAATGGTTTAATAAAAATTATCAAGAATATACCCTCAGTAAAATATTTCAAAGTACTTGGACAGAAAATATTAATCAAGCAAATCTAATTAGTCTTTTAGGAACATTGCAATTTATAAAAGATCGAAATCCCAATTTTATTAAGAATCTTCAACTTCCTGAGTGTTACAACTCTGTTATTAGCCCCCTAAATTTAATACTATGTAATAGAGCAGAATATCAATTGGATTTATTGCCTAAAAAGGGGAAATTGGGCGGTTTACTTAATTTAGTTGACTACTGTTCTACTGCAATGGGCAGGAGATTACTTAGATTTAGACTTCTTAATCCCATTACAGATTATTCTGAATTAAATCTTCGTTATGAGGAAATTGCCACATTTAAACAACTACTTGATAATAAAATATTTGATAATTCTGAATTAAAACACATTAAAGATTTATCTTCTTTACATCGTCAATGGGCAATATGCGCTTCAAGTGATACTACTTTACCACCTAAAAAGTTAAGTCAAATTTACTATTCTTATTTATTTGCTAATCAATTAATAAATAAATTAATAAGTAATAAATGAATTAATATTCAATTACTCCCTTCAATTGGGTCTCAATTAAAATCACTTATTAAAGAAATAAGCCAAATTTTTCAGGTAGATAATCTTTTAGGAGAGTTTAAAGATGTATTACAACCAACTGATAATTTAACCAACTTTCTTTTACAACAACAAATTTTAAGAGCTCAACTTGTAGAGTGGGCTGAACAAACTTCAAATATTGTATTTCAAGATACAATTTCTATCAAAGTTGAATATTTTAATAAAGAGGGTTATGCTTTTTCTATTTTATCTAAGAAGTTAATTAAATTAGAACATTATATGTCTAATACCTCTATATCTGATAACTCAATTATTGTATTGGGTAAAAGAGGAAATTATCATATAATTACTAATTCCTCTATTCATAAAATATCAATTAAGTTAAATTTACTAGAAGAGCAAATTAATACTTATGTTAAACAGACTTATAACCGAGAACTTAAGAAATTATATTTTAATTATTCTGAATTATTTTTACCCTTAGAAAATATGATTTCTAGATTAGATGTTGCATTAAGTGGGGCTATTGCGGCTATTAAATTTAATTATACTAAACCTTGCTTAATATTAATGAAATCTTCACAAACCAAAGGTTTAATAGAAGCAGTTAACTTACGACACCCATTAGTAGAACAATTAAACACTCAAGAAGAATGTGTAGCTCATAATATTAGTTTAGAAGATAAAGGAATGTTAATATTTTCAGTAAATGGTGCAGGTAAATCTACTTTACTCAGAGCAATTGGAGTTAACGTAATCTTAGCTCAAGCAGGAATGTATGTAGCTGCAGATTCATTTAAATTAAGACCTTATCACTATTTGATTACTCGTATTTTAGGAGGAGATGATCTTCATAAAGGCCAGGGTACTTTTGAGGTTGAAATGAGAGATCTATCAACTATATTAAAATTAGTTAATTATAATAGTTTGATATTAGGTGATGAAATTTGTCATGGAACAGAAGTTAGTTCGGGAACAGCTATATTAGCTGCAACAATTGAAAGATTAACAACTGCACAAACTAGTTTTGTTCTTTCTACTCATTTACATCAAGTTTGTTCTTTAATTGATTCACCAGTTAGATACTATCATTTATCTGTTATTCAACAAGAAGATTTAGGCTTAATTTATGAACGTAAATTAAAACCTGGTCCAGGGCCTTCTCAATATGGTATTGAAGTTATGGGACACATAATTAATGACAAAAAATTTTATAATAGTGCTTTAAAATATCGTAAACTTATTAACTGGAAACCGCCATCTCAAAGTAAGTCTAATTCTTTGACAATATTCCGACCTTCTAAGTATAATGCTCAAGTTTTTATTGATTTGTGTGAAATATGTGGAGCTCCCGCGGAGGCTATTCACCACATTCAACCTAAGAGTAAATTTAAAAGTCAATCTAAAAAATTATATAATAAAAAACTGAATAGAAAATCTAATTTGGTGCCAGTTTGTTCAAGTTGTCATTTAGATATTCATAGAAATAAGATCTCTATTTTAGGCTGGAAAAGAACCCCAGGACATAAGAAATTATATTGGGTTTATCTTAATGAGTCTTTAGATAGTGGAACTGAGTAAAGTCTAGGGTCTATCGGTAAGGACGTGAAATACGAAATAACAAGGGAGAGACTTTGAACTTGTTTATCCTAACTGAAAAGGGGAAATTGAATAGTTAATTGAAACATCTTACTAAACTATGAGGAATAAATCAACTGAGATTCCGTGCGTAGCGGCGAGCGATAGCGGAGGAATTGTCTCAAACAGATAATTAAGATGATTGGACATCTAGACTAAACCCCGATAGACACCTATAGAGAAAGTACCGTGAGGGAAAGACTTAGAATTGGTTCTAAAAGTTACCTTTTGCATAATGGGCCTGCAAGACAAAATTTGGCAAGCTTAAGTAATAAATGAAGGCGTAGTGAAAGCAAGAGAAAAACTCGTCAGTCAAATTTCCCGAAACCAAGTGATCTAACCATGGCCAGGTAGCTATGCTGACCGAACCAGTGATTGTGGCAAAAATCTTGGATGAGCTGTGGTTAGCGGTGAAATACTAGTCGAACTTGGATATAGCTGGTTCTCTACGAAACTTATCTTAGTAAGGCGCCCCAAGTTGATTCGCCCCCAAACCTGGGGGCTTGAATTACTGGTGTAGTAAGACTATGGCGATAAGGCCTCTAGTCAAGAGGGGTAAGCCCTAACCAGAAATTAAAGTCACTAATACAGATTAAGTGTATAAAGAGGGTTCAACTTAGACAAACAGGAAGTAGGCTTGGAAACAGCCATCTGCACAGGAAAACGTAAAAGTTCACTGAATGAGCTAGGAAACTCTAAGAATTAAGGCGGCTAAATCTGTAACTGAAATTCTGGAAGCCAGACAGCTACCGTGAGGAAGCATTAACTGGCTTGGTAGTAGAGCGTTCTGTAGGCACGATACGTGCACACCTCGTGAGATAAACAGAAGTGATAATGCAGGCATGAGTAGTACAAGATTCACTCCCAAATAAATAAATATATACAGCTTCTAAGGGCGTTACGCCCGATGGATTATCATTCTTGTACCTATTCAGGAAAAATATTATGGTACGAAGTACCTTCAACTGTTATTTATGGGACTTAGATCTAGGCATAATTTCTCTTAAGGAACTCGGCAAAATAAGATCTCGACTGTTTACCAAAAACATAGCTCTCTGCTAAAGGTTACTGAAGTATAGAGGGTGAATTCTGCCCAATGGTTGTATAGTGAAACTGAGGACTAACGTCTAAAGCGAAACCCAACTGAATGGCCGCGGTAACTCTGACCGTGATAATGTAGCACAATAAATAGCCAATTAATTGTTGGCGGGTATGAATGGAACCACGAGGGTCTTACTGTCTCAAGAGAAAAGCCGATGAAATTATAGTTGTAGTGAAGATACTACATAAACATTGTAAGACGAAAAGACCCTATCGAGCTTTACTGGATACCGATAGTGTTAACTTAAAATGATCGATATTAATATCCTAATTTTGAGTTAATAATTTTTGTTGGTAGGACAGTTTAGTTGGGGCGACTACCTTTGAATAAGAAACGAAGGCGAGCTTATGGTATATAAAATTAATCTCATTAGCCTGACAGTGAGGGGGACACCCCTAGCTGGCACACCTTAGGGATGTGGGCGATAATGACCCGATATTATTGTCCAAAATAGATATCGAAAGCGGATAAAAGCTACCGTAGGGATAACAGCGTAATATTGTCGGAGAGTTCTTATCGAGGACAGTGTTTGCGACCTCGATGTTGAATTGCGGTGCCCTGGTGCTGTAGAAGGTACCTTAGGTTGGTCTGTTCGACCATGAAAACCGTACATGATTTGAGTTCAGAGCGTGGTGACACAGCTCGGTTTCTATCTACAATGTTCAATCCCAACTTTTCTGAGTCCTAGTACGCAAGGAATGGATTCAGCGATGCTCGACTATATCGGCCCCATCGACGTAATCAACTTCTGGCTGCTGCAAAGAAGGAAAACAAAAAGTTTAGGGATTAATAAGGTGCCACGAAAGTGGCGCACCTTTTCATATACCATGTGGGTGCACAGCCCCTGGTATATTATGGAATTAACACTAGGGCTCATCATACTAATAGTGTTGACGTATGGATTAAAAGCCCCGACTTTAAGATTAGCTATGCTACTTGCGGGTGCTGTAGGGGTTGCTGGGTTATTAGCTGAGCCCCATCTATTATGTTGGACACAGGCTATTAAGATGTTGGTGATGCTAAGTGGGCTAGCTATATTATGTATGCTAGACCATCGAACAACGCATCGATCAAGCTCTTTATTAATTTTATTAGTGATATTAGGTAATTTATTACTTATTGGATCAACAAATTTAATTTCGATATATTTAGCATTAGAAATGCAAACATTATGTATGTTTATTTTAGTGGCTTATAATAAAAACTCATTGTTATCGGCAGAAGCTGGGCTTAAATATTTCGTGTTAGGAGCACTATCTTCGGGGTTATTCTTGTTTGGTTGTGCCTTAATTTATGGCTCCACAGGAGAGCTTGAACTTCAATTTATTCGTATGAGTTTAGTATCTTATGGAACATTGGCTGGTAAATGTCTTATTACTATCTCATTATTATTTAAAGTATCTGCTGCTCCGTTTCATATGTGGGCTCCCGATGTCTATGAAGGGGCTCCAACTTGGGTAGCTGCACTATTATCTATTGTGCCTAAATTAGGAGTACTAGCTATTATAGTTCAAATAGGCTTAAATGAAATGGGCTTATTAATAGCCGGATTAATCTCTTTGATTGTTGGGGCTATAGGAGCTTTAAATCAAACTCGAATAAAAAGATTATTAGCTTATAGTGGAATAGGCCATATGGGATTTGTGTTGCTCGGAATAGCTATTGGGTCTATAGAAAGTATTCAAGCGAGTCTAATGTATATAGGTGCTTATATAATAACTCAAGTGTTACTTTGGTCTGTAGTACTAATTATATCTCCTAAAAGAGACATGCTTATTGAGTTTAGTGGTGTTTCAAGATTAAACCCTATATTAGCATTAGCATTAGCTACAGGTTTATTGTCTACTGCAGGAATTCCCCCTTTAATTGGGTTTTTAACTAAATGGTATATTATCTTAGCAGCTGTCGGTCAAGGTTACTATCTTAGCGCTTTAATAGCTTTAGTTTGTTCCGTAATAGCTGGAGTTTATTATCTTAGATTAGTTAAAATTATGTTCTATCAACCTTTATCAACACCTTTAGTAATAACTAATATATTAAATTCTCCGCGTAGTAGTGTTACACCGGAGGAAGCGGGCTTAGGTAAAGCAATATTAATAGGGGCAAGCTTATATTTAGTATTGACAATTATAGTATGTCCTAGTTTATTCTTTCAGTTAACACACTTAATTATTTTAGATTTATTCCCATGTATCTTCTAGTTATATTTATCCCTTTACTAAGCGCAGTCGGAAGCGGACTAGGGGGTCGCTATTTAGGAAGAAAAGGAGCTGGTTTACTAAGTTCTGTCTGGGTTCTCATTAGCAGCCTCCTTTCTTTTGTATTATGTTATGAAATCCTTATTAATGGATCTACAGTATATATAGAGTTAGGTAGATGGATAGAGTCAGATTTATTAATAACTAACTTTGGCTTACAATTTGATATGGTAACAGCTGTAATGTTAATAGTAGTAACCACAATTAGTGGATTAGTTCATGTTTATTCTACAAGTTATATGAGAGAAGATCCTCATTTACCTAGATTCATGAGCTATCTGTCTCTATTTACCTTTTTTATGTTAGTCTTAGTTACTAGTAATAATTATGTACAATTATTTATTGGTTGGGAAGGTGTAGGTTTATGTTCTTACTTATTAATTAACTTTTGGTTTACACGTATACAAGCTAACAAAGCAGCAATTAAAGCAATGTTAATTAATAGAATAGGAGATATAGGATTAATGCTAGCTATTATATTAATCTGGAAAGAATTTGGGGTATTAGATTACTGTAGTTTATTTTCTGCTTTATCATCATCTTCAACTTGTACTTGGATTTGTATATTACTAACTATAGGAGCTGTAGGAAAATCTGCTCAATTAGGGTTACATACTTGGTTGCCGGATGCTATGGAGGGTCCCACACCTGTTTCAGCCCTAATTCATGCAGCAACAATGGTTACAGCAGGAGTATTTTTAATTATTAGATCAGCTCCTCTTTTTGATTACTCTCCAACTGCAACAATTATTGTAGGTTTAGTTGGTTCCTTAACTGCTTTCTTTGCAGCTACAGTAGGATTAGTCCAATCGGATATAAAAAAAGTTATTGCTTATTCTACTTGTAGTCAATTAGGATATATGGTAATGGCCTGTGGTACTTATAGCTCTCTAAGTAGTTTATATCATTTACTAACTCATGCTTTCTTTAAGGCTTTATTATTCTTAGGGGCAGGTTCAATAATTCATGCTCTTTTAGATGAACAGGATCTTAGGAAGATGGGGGGAATAATCCGAAGTTTACCTTTAACATATGTATTAATGTTGATTGGTTCATTATCTTTAGCTGGTTTTCCCTATTTATCTGGATTTTACTCCAAAGATTTAATATTAGAATTAACTTATAATAGTTATTGTTTAATATCTATTTATTGGTTAGCTTCAATTACAGCCTTCTTAACTGCTTTTTATTCATTTCGATTAATATACTTAAGTTTTGTATCTAAGCCTAATTTAACACGTATAAGTGCACAACACTTACAAGAAGGTGATTGGAACTTATTGGGCCCTTTATTAGTATTAGCAATAGGGAGTATTTTAGTTGGTTATATAGCTCAAAATATGGTATTTGCACCAGGTATACGTCCCTTGCCACTTGTACCCACAATGGTCTCTTTAGCGCCAGTTATTATGTCCGTGACAGGGATATTATTAGTGTTTATACTTCGTCCATATATTATTTATTATATAACACGTCCTAGCATATATGGTTTCTTATTTTATGCTTGGGAGTTTAATCAAATAGCAAATTATTATATTGGAAGTACAATTTGGAAGTTCGGCCATATTGTCTCTTATCGTACTATAGATAGAGGTATTTTAGAGATTTTAGGCCCCACTGGGATAGCCCGATTTATGGTTGATAGAACTAAAGAGTTAAGCAGTTTACAATCTGGTTTATTATTTAATTATGCATTAATGATATTAGTTGGAACAGCTATAGCTCTTAAGTATCTAATCGTAAATTAGAAACAAAAGGGGGAATAGCTTCATCTATTCCCTGAACTAACCGCAAGATAATGGTTAGTAATTATATATTAATATGATTTTAGCTTGTATAGTGGGCTCTATATTAATAAGCATAGTAATAATAGCATTAACTCCAAGGGAAAATAGTATGAAATTACGCCAGCAAGCATTAGAATGGTCTTTGATTACATTTGCTCTTTCTATTTTATTATTAGTTAACCTTCATCAAGAAGCTCAATTTCAACAGATTATAGAATTCAATTGGGTAAGTACAATAGGTTGGTTTGAGGGCTCTCCTATATTGTTTGCTATTGACGGAATTTCTATATTTTTCATTGTACTAAGTACTTTATTAACACCAATTTGTATTTTAGTAAGTTGGAATAGTATTAAGTTTCTTCTTAAAGAGTTTATTATGTGCCTTTTAGGCATGGAATTACTATTAATAGGGGTATTCTCAACATTAGATCTGTTAATATTTTATGTATTATTTGAGAGTATATTAATACCTATGTTCTTAATAATAGGAGTATGGGGAGCTCGGGCAGAAAAGATAAAAGCTGCCTATTATTTTTTCTTTTACACTTTAGTTGGATCAATCTTAATGTTACTTAGTATAGCAGTAATTTATAGGATAACAGGCACAACTGATTACTTATCTTTAACTAACATTCAGATTGATAGTAATATCCAAATTTGGTTATTTATAGGGTTTTTCTTGAGTTTAGCAGTTAAGATACCCATGATACCCTTTCATATATGGCTGCCTCTTGCACATGTTGAGGCTCCTTTAGCTGGTTCAGTGATTCTAGCTGGAATATTATTAAAATTAGGAGGTTATGGATTCATTCGATTCGCTTGGCCTCTTTTCCCTGAAGCAACAGAGTATTTAGCACCAATTATACTAACGTTATCATTAATAGCAGTAATATATGGGAGTTTAACTACTTGTAGACAGGTAGATGCGAAACGTTTGATAGCTTATTCCTCGGTAGCTCATATGGGAATAGTAACAATAGGTTTATTTACTCATACGATGGAGGGTTTAATAGCCTCTATATTCTTAATGATAGCTCATGGAGTGGTTAGCCCCGCTTTATTTATAGCAGTAACGTTGCTCTATGAGAGACATCATACAAGGCTAATTAGATATTATAGAGGAGTAGTAATGACTATGCCCCTATTTTCTATTATATTTATGGTGTTCACTTTAGCTAATATTGCTGTTCCTCTTAGTTGTAACTTTGTTGGAGAATTTTTATCCTTAGTAGCTGCTTTTTCTACTAGTACATCATTAGGTATTCTTACCTCAACTAGTATGGTTATAGCTGCTGCTTATTCGTTATATTTATATAATAGAATCTGTTTTGGACAACTTTCTCCATATTTAATATTTTCGAGAGATATTAATAGACGAGAGTTTAATGGGCAATTACCGTTAATAATAGCTATTGTATTATTGGGTATAATTCCATATCCCCTAATCGAGTTAATTCGTGTATGTTTGCCTAGATTCTTATAATTTTCCTCTTTCCTGTACCTACTTGGTTTATATGTGTATGTGTATCTATTTCGTTTTTAATAGTGGTAGGGGCAGGAGTTGAACCTGCATAATCAGATTATGAGTCTGAGAACTTACCGTTAGTTGACCCTACAAGCTGAGCTTAGCTAAGCACTATGTAACCATGGTTCGGGCTAAGAGCCCCACCAGTAAATACATACATATAAAAACAACCAAACCACATCTACAAAATGCCAATACCAACTAGCAGCCTCAAAACCAAAGTGATGATGACGAGTGTAGTGATAACCGATTAGTCTAGCTAAACATACAGTCAAAAATATAGTTCCAATTATAACATGAAAACCATGAAAACCTGTGGCCATAAAAAAGGTTGAACCATATACGGAGTCTGAAATTGCAAAGGGCGCTTCGTAATACTCCATAGCTTGTAAGGCTGTAAATTGAATTCCAAGTATTACGGTACAAGTAAGTGATTGTATGGCTTCTAATCTTTGTCCGCTAACTATGGCGTGATGTGCCCATGTTACTGTTGCTCCCGAACTAAGTAATATAGCTGTATTTAATAGGGGCACAGAAAATGGGTCTAATACTTCTATGCCAACAGGAGGCCAAACAGCTCCTAATTCTATAGTAGGAGATAAGCTACTATGAAAGAAGGCCCAAAAGAACGCAAAAAAGAAACAAACTTCAGAAGTTATGAAAAGTATCATTCCATATCTTAATCCTCTTTTTACTATTTGGGTATGGCGTCCTTGGAAAGTGGCCTCTCTAATAACATCTCTCCACCAAACAAACATTGTAAATATTATTGTTATTGCGCCTAAATACATTATCCATGTATAACTATAATGAAAATATAATACTGAGCCTACTGTGATTAGTAATGCCCCAATTGAGCCTGTATAAGGCCATGGACTAGGATCCACTAAATGATAAGGGTGATAAGCCTTACTCATAGCTCCCCGGCGGGGAATCAAGCGGAGACTAATACTCCTACCCAACAATTATTCTAAGTATGGGTTAATGTAAATTTAGAGCATCATTAATGTATATGGTAGTTAACAGACAAAATACATATGCTTGAATCAGGGCCACGGCAATTTCTAGTAAAGTTATAAAAACCATTACTAATATTGGGGCTAAGCTTAATACTAACATTCCATTATTAATCATTGCAAACCCAAAACTTGCTAATATAGCAAATAAAAGGTGCCCAGCAGATAAATTAGCAGCTAATCGAACACCTAAAGAGATTGCCCGGGAAATATAGCTAATTATTTCAATTGATACTAATAAAGGGGCTAATAATAAAGGAGCCCCGCTAGGCATCATCATTGAAGCAAAGTTCCAACGGTATTGTGATATTCCCAATATTGTTACTGCTATTAAAATAGATAAACTTAACCCAAAAGTAACAATAATATGTGCAGTTGGGGTAAATACATAAGGAAATAAACCTAACAGATTTAACCCAGCAATAAACGTAAATAAAGTTATAATAAGAGTAAAATATTGAGTTCCCTTATTAGCTGTTGAATCTTTTACTAATCCTAAAAAGTGGGTATAAAGAATCTCTTGTATAGCCTGCAATCTTGTAGGTATTAATTTATATGAGCAACTTCCTATTAATACTATACTAAATAGGATAAGCATCATAATAGAAGAATTAGTAATTATACCCCCAATTATCCGAACTACATTAAATTGATCAAAGAAAGAAGCTGCCATATTAAATATATGTAAGAAAAGGGTTTATCTACGGAATATATCTTGTAATATAGTATATGCTCGATTAACCCCAAGTTCTTTGCTAGGGGCTGCCCCCTCTTCTTGTAGTATACTTCTTATACGTAAATTATTTTGAATTTTAGGTAAAATAAATAAACTCATAATACTATAAAGTGCTAACAAGGTTATTAATGTCCAGCTATATTGAGTTAAATAAGCAGTTATATCTAAATGAGGCATTATTCGATAATTGAAAGATCCTCTAAAGATCAGCACATAATGAAGATAGCCAGCTGATATATTTATCCATGCTAACGGCTTCTATAACAATGGGCATAAAAGAGTGATTAGCACCACATAACTCGGAACATTGACCATAAAATAATCCCGGTCTTTTAGCTAAAAATCCGGTTTGATTAAGACGTCCAGGCACAGCATCCATTTTAATACCTAATGAAGGTACAGCAAATGAGTGAAGTACATCTGCACCTGTAACTAAAACTCTTATATAAGTATCAATAGGAACAACCATTCTATTGTCAACTTCTAATAGTCTGAGATCTCCGGGTTGGAGGTCACTTGTAGGTATCATGTAAGAATCAAATTCTAAGGTACTATCTTCACCTAAGGTAGTTTGATAGTCTGAATACTCATAAGACCAATACCATTGATGACCTATGGCTTTTACTGTCACACCGGGTTCTACTATTTCATCCATCAAATAAAGTAGTTTCAAAGAAGGGAATGCAATAAACACTAATATAATTGCTGGAATTATAGTCCAAACAATCTCTATTGTGACTCCTTCTATAAGATAACGATGATAAGCTTGACCTGTTAATCCTCTTATAATTAACCATAATACAGCTGTTATAATAATAACTAAAATAAACATAATTTGGTTATGAAGGAATAGAATTTCTTCCATAACAGGACTAGCAGCATCTTGGAAGCTTAGTTGAAATGGTTCAGCCGCGTCACGTAGGAGCGAGGCCTCTAATAATGCATTAATTGGAGTTTTCATTCTTCTCTAGCCCTGTTACTTTGCTGATACACCCAAAAGCTTTCCTAATTACGTATATACGTCCAACCCCAAGAGTGTTCTCATCTACTTTAGATTACTTTTAATCTAGAGTAAGC